TCATTAGAAATAAGTTTTTGTTATTATAATTTAATTTAAAAGATTAATTCTTTTATCAGACACCTAATGCTTAGTTTAATTATAGTTATTATTAGATTTATAATATATATATATTTATTAATTGCAAGTTAATTGTTTTCAATAAACTAAAATCCATTTATAAACAGTAATAGTATAAAATTATTATACATAAATATTTTATCAAAATATATCTTTTTCAGACATATTACTGAAATGTTATTTCTTCAATTTTTTGATATTCTTAGTATATAATAAGCTAAGTTAAGCTACTAGGTTCATACCCTGGCGATAAATTTAATAATTTTTATATAAAGGTATTAATTGCCCTGACTAACATCTAGGTGTTAGTTAGGACATTTAATGCCTCATCAACAAGTTTACTAAAATCAGTGTTTCTACGCTTTACCTTTGTCTCTCCCTTATCTTAGTAGTAGATAATTTTTTGATCAAATGAGTGATTTATGAGTTTTCAATAATTCTCACGATTGGAATTTTAAATACTATGAAGGGATCATCTAAGATTGTAAGAATTTTGTACTACTCAGTTTCATCCCTATCATCAATTATGCTTATATTTTTTATTGTTATTTACAACAACATGTCGGTTATGTCTTCGGCAAATTCTTCAATTATATTCAAGTTCATTATTGCCATAATGTTCTTAAAACTTAGAATATTCCCATTTCACAATTGAATAATTTTTTGCTATGAAAAGTCATCTTGAATACAGATCTTTTTGCTGTCCTCGATCATGAAGTTCATTCCAATCTCCTTCTTCTGCCATTTCATTAACTTATGGGACAACCTGGTTATTCTATTAATTTTTAATAGAGTTTTCATATCAGCTTATGTCAGGTTTAACTTTTCCTTGAAGAAACTTCTTGCATGTTCATCATCTTTCAACAACTTTCTTATGTTATCAATATTTATAATTAGAATCAAGCAGTTCATTGTGTTCATGTTCCTGTACTCGATTTCAATCTACTCTCTGACTTCGATGCTCCATAAGATAAATTGCAGAAAGTTGTTTATAATATTCAACTTTAAAATAGCTGGAAAGATCTTTATGGCCTGAATAATTATCTACTCAATGCTTCCTATAATAGTAACTTTTGTGGCCAAGTGAAACCTAATGTACGAGATATCAAAGTTTAATAGCCTTATGTCGTTTATATACTTAATTTTTTTAGTCTCAAATTTAGTAATTGTATGAAAGTACATAGTTATTATTAAGAAGGCAATTCTGATAAAGAAGTTCAGAATCTACATCAAATTAAGTTACAAGATGGAGATTTTGACTCTTCTCTTGACAGTATTTTTTATTATCATATTTTTATTGTTTAACTTTCTTAACAACTATTAATTATAGTTTATTTATTAAAACTTTAAATTGCAAATTTAACAAAATTTAGAAATTAATTAATCTACTATTTTAAAAAATCTTAAGTTATTTCCAAACTGTTAATTTTCAAGATTAAAAAAATACTACACTGTATAGGTTTTACACTTCATTACTTGAATCGTTAATTTAATAGTATTAGAAGAGCTTTATCTTCATTGGTAAATTTACAGTTTACTTCTTTTTCAGACATAATACTTAAAGTTTAAGCTGTATAAAAGCTATTAATTTATATTAATCAAGCCAATGTCTAGGCAACTTTAAATTAAAAAATGACTTATATCTACAAATCATAAAAATATTGGAATATTATATATAATTTTTGCTCTTTGGTCAGGAATCATTGGATCGTCCTTCAGGATAGTAATTCGAATAGAATTGAATAGTCCGGGGATGTGAATTAATAATGATCAAATTTACAACTCAGTTATTACTAGTCATGCGTTTCTAATAATTTTTTTCATAGTCATGCCTTTTATAATTGGGGGATTTGGGAATTTTCTGATTCCTATAATACTTGGATCTCCTGATATAGCTTTTCCACGTATAAACAACGTAAGGTTTTGACTTTTGCCTCCATCTCTTTTTCTTCTTCTTCTCAGAAATTTTCTGTTTCCAAGGTCAGGAACTGGGTGGACAGTTTATCCTCCATTGTCATCCTACCTCTACCACTCATCTCCTTCCGTTGATTTAACTATTTTTTCTATCCATATAACTGGAATTTCCTCTATTCTTGGATCTTTAAACTTTATTGTAACAATTTTCATAATGAAAAATTTTTCTCTCAACTATGATCAGATCAGGCTCTTTTCTTGATCTATTTCGGTTACCGTGATTTTGCTAATTATTTCATTGCCCGTCCTAGCAGGAGCAATTACAATACTTTTGTTTGATCGAAACTTCAATACCTCGTTCTTTGATCCAATAGGAGGAGGAGATCCAATTCTTTATCAGCATCTTTTCTGATTTTTTGGTCACCCAGAAGTTTACATTCTAATTCTTCCTGGATTCGGATTGATTTCTCAGATTATTATAAATGAAAGAGGTAAGAAAGAGGTATTCGGAAACTTAAGTATAATCTATGCTATGCTAGGAATCGGATTTCTAGGATTCATTGTATGAGCTCATCACATGTTTACTGTTGGATTAGATATTGATACTCGAGCCTATTTTACTTCAGCAACTATGATTATTGCAGTTCCAACTGGAATTAAGGTATTCAGATGACTTGCTACTTACCACGGATCTAAGTTAAATTTTAATATTTCTTTTATATGATCTATTGGATTTATTTTAATATTCACGGTCGGGGGTCTTACAGGTATTATACTTTCAAACTCTTCAATTGACATTATTTTACATGATACATACTATGTTGTTGGACATTTTCACTATGTCCTATCCATGGGAGCAGTTTTCTCAATCATTGCAAGATTTGTTCACTGATTTCCATTGTTTACTGGAATAATAATGAACAGGAAATGGTTGAAGTTTCAATTTTTTATAATGTTTACCGGTGTAAATTTGACTTTTTTCCCTCAGCACTTTCTGGGTCTAATAGGGATGCCTCGACGGTACTCTGACTATCCTGATTCATACTATTGCTGAAACTTTCTGTCTTCAGTAGGATCAATAATTTCAATAAATAGAATATTGTTTCTTATTTATATTGTTTACGATAGATTTGTATCTAAACGACTTGCTATTTTCAAATTCAGCCAGTCATCTCTTGAGTGACTGAATGTATATCCTCCGCTTAATCATTCAATTAATGAAACTCCCCTTATTTTAATAAATAAAATTAAAAATATCTTAAATAGCTAGGTACAATTTAATGTGGCAGATTAGTGCTTTGAATTTAAGATTCAAGTATAGAACTTTTGTTCTCGTTAAAGATTTCTACATGAAATATATACTCGTTTCAAGATTCAAATTCCATTTATTCAGACAACTTAATTTCATTTCACAACTTTGTAATAATGTTTATTATCGTGATCACTTCATTGACTTTATTTTTTATTATAGATTTTGTAACAAACTCGTTTGTTAACCTTAGACTTCTTAAGAATCACACTATTGAAGTGGTTTGAACAGTAATTCCAATGATTGTGCTTGTTTTAATCTGTTACCCCTCTCTCAAAATTCTGTACTTTATCGATGAGGTAGTCAACCCTTACTTTTCAATTAAAGCTATTGGACATCAGTGATACTGATCTTATGAGTACCCTGAATTTGATAATTATGAAATCAATTCCTATATGCATATCTACTCAGAAATAGATAATTTTCGATTGCTTGAGACAGACAATCGTATAATTGTCCCGTTCAAGATTTCAATTCGCCTAGTTGTATCATCCCTTGATGTAATTCATTCGTGGACTATCCAATCTCTTGGCGTGAAGGTAGATGCAGTTCCTGGACGAATTAATCAGCTTAATCTAGTATCTACTCGACCTGGACTATACTTTGGGCAGTGCTCTGAAATTTGTGGAGTCAATCATAGATTTATACCTATTATGCTAGAAAGAACAGACTACCATAGTTTTGTTAATTGAATAAATTTTAATATAAGAAATTCGTGGAAATTTAGTTAATATATAACGTCAAAATGTCATTTTGAACTAAACCAATTCTAGGTTAATTTCCTATTCCTCAGATAATACCAATTAATTGAATCATAGTTTTTTTTAAAAATATTACTCTCCTTTTTGCATTAATTACTTTACTTAACTCATTTTATATACCTAGATTCCAAAATCTTCAAGCTTCCAGGAATTTTAAGAAATCACATACTTTTAAGATAGAATGAATCTAAAAATATTAAACTTGTTTGAAAGATTTGATCCATCAGTTTACTATATCTATACTTTCCATCTTAACTGAATTTTTTCCCTGGTTCCAATTACTTTGTTAACTGGAAGGTTCTGAGCAATTCCTTCTCGATTTGTTATAGTATTTACCTTAATCTTCTCTACTTTACTTAACGAATTTTCTCTAGCAATGTACTACAAAAAACTTGTTCCAAACTCATTGATTTTTATTGGACTCATATTACACATTATATTATTGAGCTTCTTCAGACTGTTTCCATATATTTTTCCAACTACGAGACATCTTTTGTTTAATCTTTCATTTTCTCTACCTCTGTGACTAAGATTTTTTCTATACTCAATCACAAAAATCCCAACAAAGTTCCTAGCCCACCTTGTTCCTTACAATTCTCCCCAGTCTTTGATAAATTTTATAGTTGTTATTGAAATTATTAGATACTTGATCCGTCCTCTTACTCTCTCAATCCGTCTTTCCTCAAACCTCATCTCAGGTCACTTGATCCTTATTCTTCTGAGAAATTTTATCATAAAATTTATGTATACTACTCCTGTTATAATAATAGTAGAGAATATTCTGTTGATTCTGGAAATTTCAATGTCAGTTATTCAAGCTTACGTATTCTCTATTCTTCTATCCTTATATATTAAAGAAAGAATCTAGCCAGAATGAAAAAAAACTTTCCATACCTTTTAGTAACGATTAGTCCATGACCTATTATTTCTTCATTCAACCTAATAAATTTCCTTATTAGAATTGTAGTTTGAATCAATCTTAAAAACTACTCAATTTTGATCTTAACTTTCTCCAATCTCTTCATAGTATTTGCTCTGTGGAATCGAGATATTGTTCGAGAAAGAACCTTCATGGGAGGTCACACCTTGATTGTGAAACTTATAATTAAATTCAGTATAGTTATATTCATTTTATCTGAACTATTCTTTTTCATCTCGTTCTTTTGAACTTTCTTTCACAGATCTATTTCTCCATCAATTGAAATTAATATAGTATGACCCCCAAAAATAATTAAAGTTTTTGAATACACTGAAATCCCTCTTCTCAATACCCTTACTCTTATTACATCTGGATTTTTTGTAACTCTAAGGCACTTAAGCCTAGTTATGAGTAACCTTAAAAAAAGATTGAAAACACTGTTTTGCACCATTCTTATAGGAGTATACTTTTCTATAGTTCAAATGGTCGAGTACTTCAACTCAAGGTTTTGCATTAATGACAGAGTGTATGGATCAATCTTCTTTATCTCTACAGGATTTCATGGAATTCACGTTCTTGTAGGAACTATATTTCTGACAGTCTCCCTTGCTCGAATATACAGAATACACTTCTCTACGATTCACCATATTAACTACGAGCTCTCAGTGTGATACTGGCACTTTGTGGATGTCATCTGGCTCTTCCTTTACTCCTTCTATTACGTTCTAATCTAGTAGAGTAGACTCGCATAGTATAAGAGTAATTACGCTTAATTTTCAATTAAGAGATTCGGATTGTCCCAGATGCGCGTAATCGTAGTATATACATTGTTTCTTCTTCTAGCCGCTGCAGTCGCGCTCCTTATCCTCAGCTTGAACAAGGTTGTTTCTCCTAAGAAGTCAATCTGGGTAGAAAAAAAAGTTCCGTTCGAGTGCGGCTTCAACCCTATCTCGAAGTACTCTCTTCCTGTGTCTATGCCTTTCTTTCTTGTTGCAATTATCTTCCTCATCTTTGATGTTGAAATTACTCTTCTCGTACCCGTTATTATCTACTTGAATTACCTTAGATTTACTTATACTGTCCTATTAATCGTCTCGTTTGTCTTAGTCATGTTAATTACCCTAGCTTTAGAATGATTTATAGGATATCTGAGATGAATGTACTAAGTACAAACTATTTAAAGTTAATTTTTAAGTCGAAATTAAGTGTAATTTTTTACTTTATACTTTAGTTCCTGATTGATAGCTAAACAGAGAATTTTATACAAGTATTGAATGTAATATCTCCAGACTATAAACTACAAAGATTACATTTAATGTATCCTAGCATATAAAATTTTGAATTTGACAGAATTAATTAGATTAATAATGTAACTGATAAATTTAATTATGGTTGGGTTGCTAGTTGAATTAATACATTATATATAAAATATTAAAATTAGATATATGTTTGGGAGTTTTAATAAAGAATTCTAGATAAATTAGTGGAAATTAAATATGGGAATTAAAATTAATAATGATAAATAAAGTGCCAGCAATAGCGGTTAAACTTTGATTATAAGCTATCAATCTTCGAAACTCTACCTAATTTACTTTGAAATGTAGCCTATTCTTGAATCATAGACTGTAGGTGAAATTTAAATTTATGAACATAGGATAGGTTAAATGGAAAGTGTGTAAAAAAACTGGAATATAGACTAGGATTAGATACCCTATTATTCTAGGACAACAATTAAGTTTTTACCATTAAATGTAGAATCATTAAAATAAAATAATATGGCGGCCTTTTAATCTTTTTAGGGAAACTTGTTGTTTAATTTGATAATCCACGATAGGACATACTTGGATTATAATTTATGTATTGTTATTTTAATATATAAACAAAAATTTTTCATATATAGAAATATTTAATAGAATAGTACTTTAAATCAAAATGTAGTATATCCAAGAACAAATGAGTTATAATAAATTTTATTTATGGATAGACATTTTTAATATTGTCTGGAAAGAGGATTTAATAGTAAGCTAATCAAATTTCTTTAGCTGAATAAAGTAATAATTGGTGTACAAATCGCCCGTCAATTTCATAAAGGAATAAGTCGTAACATAGTAAAGGTACTGGAAAGTGTTTTTAGCCGAAAAATTTTAGTTTATATAAAACCTTTTATTTACAATAAATTTAACTAGAGTGTTCTAGAAATTTTTTTTAAAAATATCAATAAATTTATTTGAAAATAATTATTAGAAAAATATAATTTAACAAAGTTATATCAATGAATTAAATTTAAGTAACAATTATGAATTAATTATCTTTTTTATAGTTTACAGTAATGAAAATGAAGTTTTTCAAAAAATAATAAGTAAAATTTTTTTTGTACCTTTTGTATCAGGGTTGATTAATATGTACTATAAATCAATAGATATCTCGAAAATAAGTGATCTAAATATATATAGTTGTTCCTGTGGAAGAAAGAATATAAATATATATTTAGAAATTAAATGTTTTTCGAACTTATTTATATCTAGTTTTTTTCTAATTAAATTCAATTTAGGTACATAGATTAATTTAGTTAAGATTCAGAATTAACCAAATTTTTATGTGCAAGAAACTTTCGGGACAAGCTGGAAGTTTGGAGTATTCAATGAATTGGCTTTGACTGATCACAAATTTATGGTTTTAGCATTAAACAATAATTGATAAAATCTCATAGTTTATTGACCTTATTTAAAAATTTTTAAGAAGCATTAAATAACTCTCAATGAATATTACCTAGAAAAAAAAATCCAAGAATAAGAAAGGGATCAATATAATGATTAAATTAGTAATGTTAAAAACTATATCTAATGTATACTATTTATATAGTATATTATATATATATAAGGAACTAGGCAAAATAAGTATATTCACCTGTTTAACAAAAACATGTCTTATTGATAATAATTTTAAGTCGACCTGCCCAATGAGTACTTGAATGGCTGCAGTATAACTGACTGTACAAAGGTAGCATAATCAATTGGTTTTTAAATGAAATCTGGAATGAAAGGATTAATGAAATATACACTGTCTCATATATATATCATGAATTTAAAATTTTAATTAAAATGTTAAAATTTGTTTATGGGACGATAAGACCCTATAGAATTTTATACTTTCAAATCTTAGTAGTTAATACAAAAAATTTGACAGTATTTGGTTGGGAGGACTATTAAATTTTATAAACTTTAATTTATGCTAACTTTAATTAAAGAAAAATTTTTTAACGACCCTCAATTTGGGATAGCTAGAATAAATTACCTTAGGGATAACAGCGTAATATTTTTTTATAGATCGTATAGAAAAAAGTGATTGCGACCTCGATGTTGAATTAAGATAAATTTTAAACGCAGGAGTTTAATAATTAAGTCTGTTCGACTTTTAAAATCTTACATGATTTGAGTTCAAATCGACGTAAGTCAGATTGGTTTCTATCTATAAATATCTTTAAGTTGTTTGTACGAAAGGACTATAACTTACAAAAATTTTGTTTGAAATCTTAATAAATACACTCTATTATTTTGGCAGATCAGTGCAATAAATTTAGAATTTAAATTAGAATATATTTTGTATATTAGATAATAATTTTTTTAATGATCAGCTTGACAATAATGATTTTAATAGTTATAGTTAGAGTAGCTTTTTTAACATTGTTTGAACGTAAAATTCTAAGTTACATACAGTATCGTAAAGGACCAAATAAAGTATGCTATAAAGGAATTCTTCAACCATTTAGAGATATAATCAAACTTTTAACTAAAGAAATGTTCGATTTCAGTATAAATTATATATTTTATTATAGCCCATTATTAATATTTATTATTTCATTAATTCTTTGATTATTATATCCATGATCTTTTAATAATTTAAATTTAAAATATAGTATGCTTTTCATAATTTTTATTATTAGACTTAATGTATACCCAATTTTTATGATTAGATGAATTTCTACAAATAACTATTCTATAATTAGTGTAATACGTATAGTATCTCAAGTAATTTCATTTGAAGTATTAATATATATAATAATATTTATTCTTATAATATTTTATAATAGTTATTCTATAGTTAATTCTATTAATTACCAAGTTAATATTAAATTATGTTTACTTTCTTATCCAATATATTTTATCTTTATTCTTAGTCTATTAGTAGATTTAAATCGAGTTCCCTTTGATTTAGTAGAAGGAGAATCTGAATTAGTATCAGGATTTAATATTGAATATTACAGAAGACTTTTTACTATAATTTTTTTATCTGAATATATAAATATAATTTTTATAAGATTAGTTCTAGTTATTTTATTTTATGGAATTTCTTATTGAAGATTTTTATTCAATTTGTTTTTTATTATAAATTTAATTTTAATTGTAATGATTCGTGGGGTTTTACCTCGTATTCGTTATGATTACTTAATATATACTTGTTGAATAGAATTATTAGTATTAGTAACTTATTACTTAATTTATTTTTATTTAATTAAAGAATTAATTATGATAATAAATATATAAAATTAATAGAAAATTTTATTTCTATATTATGCTTTCAAAACATATACTTGTTCAAGTTCATTAATTTAACGTTTATTATAATTAAACAAATCAGTTAAATTTCTTAATAAAAATGAAAATACATAGTAAATGAAATATATAGAAGTAAATAAAATGTTTAATTCAACAAACGGATGTTCAATAGGTTTTCTTCCAAGTCAAGTCAATACGATAACATTATTAATGAATACTCAATAAATAAATTGATTAAATGGATAAAACTTAATACTTTTTATATTATTAATATTTAAAACTGGAAGAAAATAAAGAATAAAAACTGATATAAACAATATGATTACTCCTCCTAATTTATTAGGAATGGATCGTAGAATAGAGTAAGCGAATAGAAAATATCATTCAGGTTTAATATGTAAAGGAGTAACTATAGGATCGGCTATTTTAAAATTATCAGGATCACTTAAAAAATATGGTATTTGAAGATTTACAATTATAAATAATAATAAAATTAAAAAAATTGTTACCAAATCCTTAACTATAAAGTATGGATAAAATACAATTTTATAAGCATCAATTTTAGAATTTAAAGGATTTGAAGAACCATTTTTATGCAGTATAAATAAATGTAAAATTACAAGAAATAAAATAATAAAGGGAAGAATAAAGTGGAAAGAAAAAAATCGATTAAGAGTAGAATTATTAATAGAGAATCCTCCTCATAATCATTCTACAATTATATTACCTACATATGGAACTGCAGATAACAGATTTGTGATTACTATTGCTCCTCAAAATGATATTTGTCCTCATGGAAGTACATAACCAAGAAATGCTGTAGCTATAGATATAAATGTAATTGTTCTACCAATTAATCATACACTAGTTAATTTAAATGAATAGTAATATATTCCACGTATAATATGTGCATAAATTATAATAAAATAGAACGAAGCTCCGTTTATATGAATCAATCGAATTAATCATCCCGAATTTACATCCTTTATAATATATGAAACTCTATAAAATGCAGAATCAATACTTGGACAATAATGCATTGAAAGAAATAATCCAGAAACAATTTGAATTATTAGAAATATTCCTAATATTGATCCAAAATTTCAAAAATAATTAATATTTACATGAATTCGGGTAAAAATGAAGGATGAAGTAATTTTAAGTATAGGATCTAGGTAAAATAATCTTTTGAATTTTTTCATTAAAATAGTTTATTACGAAGAGATTTTTTTTTACTAAAACAGATCTTTGAAGATATAAATAACATTAGAAATATAAATAGGATAATAAATATTAATATATAGTAATTAGGAAAATTAAATAATTTAATAACTAATTTATTAGAATTTAAAATTTCAATTTCTAAATACTTTATTAAAATATTATAATTATATATTATGGACAAAATTATTGAAATATTAATTAGTAGATATCTTAATAAGTAAATATACTTGAATTTGAAATTTTTTATATTAAGTATATTACTTATAGAAATAAAGTAAGAAAATAGAATTATTATACCTCTTATTATAACAATTAAGATTATAAAAATATAAATAGTCACATAATTTTTTGTTATAAATAAAATAATAGATCTTCAGATTATAAAAAAAATAATATTAATTAATTGTTTTATTGGAACTGAGGAAACTTGCGAAATATATATATTTATAAAAAAAATCAATAAAATGAAGGAATTTATACTTAAAACAAAATATATAATTGTAAGAATTTTCATTTATTTTTCGGTAATATAATATTACAATGTATTCATAATTATTATAATTATTTAAGTTATGTAGTTTAATGTAAAACATCATTTTTGTAAATTGATAATTAACTTAAAGTTACATATCTATAATTTTTGGTATTTTAATCCAGAATCAATATTAAATTAAAGCCAAAGAAGAGGCGTTTTATTGTTAATAAAATTAATGAATTTTAATGTTCTAATTTATTTTATAAGTATATCAATATATATTTAAAAATTTTTTATTTCACTAATATTTTCAATATTATGCTCTAATTATAAGCTATTTAAATATAATTTATATATATAATTTATATTATAAATAAAATTATAATTAAATAAATATAAAAAAGTATTAATGAATAAATAGAAATATCTATTTTCTTCATAATTTTATATCTAACTATCGAAAGTGATATTATAATGTTTGATAAAAATATCTCATTGAATATTTTTTCATAATTTATCTCATAATTAATTAAAACAGTAAAATATTTTTTTTTTAATATTTTGAATATGTTTATTATGTAAAAATAATTTTTTATAATATTTATAATTTTATTGTAAATTATTTTATTAATAATTTGATTTAAAATAAGACCTAAAACAAATATTTTAATAACAAAATATTTATAAGTTTTTATTAAACTATAATTAAATGAAATACAATTTATATTAAAAATTATTTTTCTTGTTAACAGTATAAAAATTATTATTGTAGACATTACGTATCTTATAATATTTGATTCTTTCTTAATTATTGTATTTATTATATAATTTTTAGAAAAAAGTTTTATTAAAATACGGAAAGAGTATGAAATAGTTATTATTGTTCTCATTATAAGTAAAATTAAGTTGAAAATATTAACTCTACCATATATAAGTATTTCGATTATTAAATCTTTAGAATAAAATCCTACTAAAAAAGGAAAGCCACATAGTATTATTAATGATAATATAATTATAGATCTTTTAATTGGGTATACATAAAACATTCCTCTATAAAATCGGAAGTTTTGAACTCCTTTTATATTATGAATAAATCTTCCTACACATATAAATATTATTGATTTAAACAAAGCATGAATAAATAAATGAAGAAAAGCTAATTCATTTAATCCTATAGATAAAATTCTAATTATAAATCCCAATTGACTTAATGTAGAAAAAGCAATAATTTTCTTAAAATCTATTTCAAAATTTGCTATTATTCCTGAAAAAAATATTGTAATTCTAGAAATTGTTATTATAAATTTTATATACTTTAAATCAATTATTTCACTATACCAAATCATTAAATATACACCTGCAGTTACTAAAGTAGAAGAATGAACAAGAGACGATACTGGAGTTGGAGCTATCATTGCTATTGGTAATCATACAAAAAAAGGAAATTGTGCACTTTTAGTAAATGCTATAATTATAATCATAATTATTATAAATTTATTTATATTGTATATTACGAGATTTCATCTTCCGAATATTGATATTATTGAAATAATTATCAATAATCTTATATCTCCAATTCGATTAAGTACTACAGTTACTATTCCTGAATTATAAGAATTTAATTTACTATAGTAAATAATTAAGCAATATGAAGTTAATCCCAATATATCTCATCCAAGTATAATTGTTAATATATTAGGACTAATAATCAGTAAAATTATTGATATTAAAAATATTATCATTAAATAATAAAAACGCTTCAATAAAAAATTATCAACCTCCATATATTCGATTCTATATATAAAAATTATAGAAGAAATAAATATCACCAAAAACATATATAATAAAGTTTTATAATTTAAAACTAATATTATATTTATTTTTATCGAATTAATTCTTAAAATGTTTCACTCTATTATTAATTCTATATTTAAAGATAAGAATATTATCGAAAACAATAAAATAATTAATCTTAAAATAAATAGTATTAATCCAAAAATTAATATTTTTGTAATGGTTTAAAACAAATATAATTGTATCATTGAAATCACAATTCAATATTTTTATTAAAATATTTAAACAAATTAGATTTAGGAAAATTAAATTAATCGGAATTAGATGATTGATTAGTCTTAAATAATTCATTATTTTACAATTAAATATTTTAAATTTTACAGTATTTTTACCGTGAAAAATCAATACAAATAAATATACTGAATAAATAAATGAAAATATTCCATAAATTATAATAAATAATATTATATGTTTAAATCAACAAACTAGACTTATTATGATAATAATTTCTCTGATTAAATTTATTGAAAAAGGAGATCCTACATTACAAAAACATATTAATGATCAAAATATTATAACTGAAGGAATTATTCTGACTATTCCTTTATTAATAAATAATAATCGTCTATTAGTTTGAGTATAAATTAAATTAACAAAATAGAACAATCCAGATGAGGTAAATCCATGACTAATTATTATATAAAATCTTCCATATATTCTTATTTTAGTTATTAAAAAAATTCCTGTAAGTATAATTCCTATATGTACAATTGAAGAAATTGCAATAACTAGTTTAATATCTATTTGGTACAGACACATTATTCTTAATAATAGCATTCCAAATAAATTAATTACAATAAAATAATTACAGAATTTGTAAAACATATATTTTATAAAAAATATTATTCGTATTAGTCCATATCCTCCTAATTTTAACATTACTGAAGCTAAAATTATAGAATTGAAAAAAGATGCCTCTACATGTGCTTTAAGTAATCAACCATGAATTATATATATAGGAACCTTTACTAAAAAAGAAAAAATAATATAAATAAATTTGAAGTTACTGATTTCTTTAATGTTTAATATTTCTAATAAATAAAAATTTATAGTATTAAAATGATTAATTATACTAAATAATAAATAAATTAGTGGTAATGAAAAAATTATAGTATAGAATATTAAATAAAATGAAGAACTAAAACGAAATTCTCCGTAACCTCATTTTATGATTATATAGAAAATTAATAAAAGTCTTGATTCAAAAGAAAAATAAAAAAAGATTATATTTATAGAGTAAAACACAAAGTATATCAAAATTATTAAAAGTATATTAATAATTAGACATAATCGAATATGTTCTACTTTATTTATATTTATAATAATAATAGTAAAAATTCATAATATTATAATAATTAGTCCAATAGAATAAAAGTTTAATCTAAAAACTAATCAAATAGAATTTCAATTCAATCAATTAAATTTAAATATTAAAATTAATAATGATAAAAAAATTAAATTGTTTAAAACAATATAATTAAATACAGGTAACATAAAAAAAATATAAAATATGCATATTAATTCGTTCATATTTAAACTAATAAATTTAAGAACTTAATTTTATGATGTCCAAATTCATTATTTATTCTAATTAGAATTAATAATCCCAAAATTCCCTCACAGACAGAATAAGTGATAAAAATAAAAAAAATTCATAAACTAGTATTTATACTAATTAATATAAATAAAAAAACTACATGAATTAATTCTATTAAAATAAGAATACTTAAATAATAATATAAATCTTTTATCATTATTAAAAACAAAAGTAGTATTAGTACAAAAATAATTAAGAATTCTTTAATTTTATAAAATTTATTTAAATAAATTATAAAAGTTAAACAAGTTAATATACTAAAATATTTATATATAAAACAAATGTTGACTATAAACTTTATAACTATTATCAGAAAAAATCATAAAGATTATCTATAATTTCCAAAATTATAATTTTTAATAAACTATTTTCTGTATTTAATTTACTTTATAATTAATTATAATTTATTTTTATTTTAATTAATGAAAAGAAATAAAGATTATTCTAATCTATTTTAAAGGTTAGAAGCCTTTTTTAATTATTTCATTAACAATTTATACTATAAAAAGGTGAGTATAGTATAATATTATATTACGTTTAATTTCCAATTAAAAGACTTAGGGAACCTAATGCTCATAATAAATATCATTATTTATTTTAATTAAATTAATTAATTAATATATTTATAATAAATATAAATTTTATAGTTATTATAAAGAAATAAAGATTAATTTTTAATCTATTGTTTTTAACAATTTATACTATAAAAATTATTATCTAATATACAAAATATATTCTAATTTAAATTCTAAATTTATTGCACTGATCTGCCAAAAATTTATCGCCAGGGTATGAACCTAGTAAAAGTTAGAAGCTTTATTTTTGTTATTTCTTATATTAAACAATTATTAATTTATATTTAAAAATTAAATTACAAATTAATTAATTATTTAATTCCGGTAAATTTAATGTTTTTCAACCTAATTTATCTAGATATCTTAAAAAAGAGTTGTATTGTGAACTTTAAATTAATCTGATAATTTACTGAAAATGAAATTCTGTAATTTTCAAATATTAATATAAGAATAAATAATACTAAATATATTAAAATTTCGAATGAAATTAAGGAATTTATACTTAAAACAAAATATATAATTGTAAGAATTTTCATTTATTTTTCGGTAATATAATATTACAATGTATTCATAATTATTATAATTATTTACTTCATTACTTGAATCGTTAATTTATACTATTTTGGTATTAATTGCCCTGACTAACATCTAGGTGTTAGTTAGGACATTTAATGCCTCATCAACAAGTTTACTAAAATCAGTGTTTCTACGCTTTACCTTTGTCTCTCCCTTATCTTAGTAGTAGATAATTTTTTGATCAAATGAGTGAAATGTTATTTCTTCAATTTTTTGATATCTTAGTTTAATTATAGTTATT